TTCCGACTACACAAAATAATCAAAAAAGTAAAATTGCATATATCCCTCTCGCTTTATTTGATTCGTTATATTTCTTTGTTAACAAAAATGTTGATTTTTTTAACACTCTGATTTCATATCAGGATGTCTAAGGATAAAATAAAGAGTAAATAAATCAAATTATTATTTTTTTTTTTGAAAGATTTCTTATTACTCGATTTGGAAATAACTAAAGGAGTATTAGTAATCCAGGCCGTTCTCACTAAAGTAAGTACCCACCCATGATTGATGCATGGAGAGAGCAATCAATCGAGATATATAGAGATATCAATATATCATTCCAACCTCTGTTCCAACACGGCGATTTGAATCTAAATAGAAATGGTTAAAATGCAATTATAGGAATATGTATACTTCTTTATTTCTCTGGGATTGTAGTTCAATTGGTCAGAGCACCGCCCTGTCAAGGCGGAAGCTGCGGGTTCGAGCCCCGTCAGTCCCGACGCGACGGAATCAAATCTAATACTTTTTTTTTTCACATTTCTCATCAAACAAATGGGAGAGAGACGTATGGGGATTGTTACAATTATTGGTAGCATCATAGTTAGGATTCCAAAAGATGCCGATAATACACGTGGAATAGAATACCATTGTATTTACCGGGGGCGCATACACAAATGGAATTCATTTCTTGTACGATGCAAACTGAATTGAACATAATTCATTTGATAGAATACGTTTACTTTTAAGATTCCAAATAGATCCTTTTCTTTTTCTGGTTACGAGTTTGTTTAACTTCAATTACTAGAATTACTAGTTTGAATTTGAAACAATCTATCTCTTCAAATTGAACACGTATCTTTTGAGATACGCGTCCCATTATTAATCCAAATAAAGGTATATTAATTAATAAATAAAGACCACAACCCCTCTTCTATAAGAGGTGGGATGAATCATTTTTTTTTAGTTCAAAAATGGGAAGGGGTACTTTCACAAAAATAAAGAACAAACTCTAACCTAGTCCTAGTGAATTTAATGGACTATTTGATTTTTTTTGTACCTTATATTAGACTTGGACTTCTTTTTCTCATACTTATTAATATTAGATATTATTATATTCTTTTTTTTTTTTTCCACAAAAAAGGGATCATTAAAAAAAAAGTACTGAACTTCTTTTTTTATTTTCTATTTGATTTCTATTCTTTGTTTGATTTTTTTTGTAACCAAGGGGTGGTCAAATGCTACTGAAGCAAATAATTGTACAAGGAAGGCAATAGGTTATAGAAAAAACAAGAATGGAAAAGAGGCAGAAATCAAAATAATCAAAATAAAAAAAGACAAATAAGGGGATTGGATCAGGAATCCTATTTTGGATTCGGTATGGATAAAAGATGTTCCTATGTTATACTATTCAATTCTCGACGATGAATTGATTTGAGAGCTCAGATATTGTTATTCATGATATTGATCCGATGATATTGAATCGGGGTGTAATCCATCCCGTTGAATTCACAGGCGAAAGATTTATCATCTCTATGGGATTAAATCCCGAGTTATTGACAAAAAAAAAAAAAAGAGATTCGAGATTATGGAAGTAAATATTCTAGCATTTATTGCTACTGCACTTTTTATTCTAGTTCCTACTGCGTTTTTACTTATAATATACGTAAAAACAGTCAGTCAACGTGATTAATTTGAAGCCAACTTGACTTGTTTTCTTAGTCAACGATTGAAGAAATAAAGGCTTTTCATCTCGCGTCTTAAATGAAATTGGCGGACTCTAATCAAAGGTATAGTATTCTAGGAGATCCGACAGCTAGTATGGCAGAAAGAAATCTTTCTGCCATACTAGCTATTCTTATTGTAATGTAACAAATTGTATTGTATAAAACTACAGGATTAATAGATATTAATCAATCTAGAATATCCATCTTCTTAATATGTATTTATATATGTACATAGCATCTCAATTCTATTTCTTTGCTTCATCTATTTCATTTATCTTGATTCCAATTTAAACTCGTGATCCATGATATGAAATGAGTGAATAAAGCATAAAAAAAAACTAAGAAAAAAGCGGTAAAGTAAAGAAAGTAAGTGGGCAATGTGTGACTTGCCCGAGGTACGATCCTATTATGCGCAGTCTCTCCATGAGCAACCGCAATGTATATCTTATTTCCCATAGCATAGAAGGTATGTATCTCCTTAACATGACTTTTCCTTCTCTTGGACCAGCAAAGAGAAAGAGGGAAACAAAAAAAAAAAGAAAAACCATAAAAAGTAAAAAGATTTTGTAAAACGATCTAAAGAATCAATACGGTTTTCTTTTATTCCTCGGCTCAATTAGTAGTACCTCTAGAGCCCACTCCTTCCCCATACCACCAGTGAAAGGGAAAATGTAAAGACTACCATTAAAGCAGCCCAAGCAAGACTTACTATATCCATGTAAATTATGTCCCCTATCTCTATGAAGGAATTATTTCATTATTGTTCACTCACTAATAATAGTGGAATCACTGGCGCAGAGTCAAAAGGGTATTCTGACCCGAGCCCGTTGATGAAAGGATCCACAAAATTCGCTTATAACAAAGTTATTAGAAGGTCTTTCTTATTTTTCTAGCGGACTCTAAAAACGTTAAGCACAAGAAAAATGGGCAGTGACACCTTTGGAAGTATCAAGGGAATCCTCGCAAGTTGTAAGAATAAGATGGAGCACTAATAAGACCTATTCCTTCTTTTCTTGTCCTCAATCTGACTTCCTTGTTGAAAGATATCAAAAGCTAGAATCAAGATGGATCATTATCTAGGACATATCGTTATTTCCCCTTGGATCGTATCCTTGCTGTCTAAGGATTGTCTCTGTGAAAGAATGGGGGGGCCCTCTATTCTTGACTAGGGGTTTTGAAATCCATTTTGAAAAAATAAAAAGAAAGCTTTTTCTTTTTATTTTCGCATTTGAGCTCTATAAAAGCCGATTTTCCATCGAAGTAAAAGACTCCCACGAGTCCGTATAGAAAGTCTCTTCAGTTCTTTCCAAAACCACTAATTTGATTTTCTGTCGTACTATGCAATCTAATTAAAAACCCAGTACTTAAACACTCCGTTAGTAGTGCAAGGGAATCCGTAAATCTTTATATGCGAGCCCTTGCACTACTATAACTAGAATCTTTCCTTGAATCCAATCCTAGAGGCAAGGATTTCAAGCACTTTAGCTTTAGAGAACCTAGCTTCCGTATGTTTCGAATCAAGCAAGTAGCAAGAATCTTTTTCTTCCATTTGTTTCCGCTCAGGAAAATTCGGGGAGTTCTATCAGCAAAACCAAAAAAGAAGGGATTCCTAGTTTTTTGTTAATCAGGCGACACCCGGATTTGAACTGGGGAAAAAGGATTTGCAGTCCCCCGCCTTACCGCTCGGCCATGTCGCCAGAATGATACGAAATAGATGAAAATCTTCCTCCTTTGCTTGGGGTGGAGGGAATACTCAATTTCTTTTTTTATTGTACTTTCATCTTGAATCGCATTTGACTTCATCCCCGGTCCGAAAGACTTTCTTCGTTTTTTTGATTGGATCCATCCCTTTCTTCTGTTGGATTTATAGGATCTCAAAACAGAAATATATAAAAACTTTCCCTCTCTTTTATATTCTTTTATTTATATTTTATTCTTTTCTATTTTATCTATATATATATATTATTGAAAAAAAAAAAATGTGGTTTTTCAGTCCCAATAACCTAAATTCAGGAGAAATTGGAACCATTAACTATTAAATGGGCTTGTAAATTCATGAACAATTCTCGGATTGGAATCAAAATTGTCTTTTCCTAGTCCTAATTAGATAAAATGCAAATTGATACATAACTAATCCGTATTAATTATTTTCAATAAAAAAAGAATTCCCAAATTCAATTATAAGAGAAAATAGAAGTATATGTAAACCCCAGAACCTCCATTGTTCTACAAATATCTAATCGTGTATCTATATCTGATGCCCATAGATCGCGAATTATGAGCAAATTGTAGTGCTTCCATTTTTCATTGACTAGCAAATTCAAAATTGGATGTCCCCAAAGGAACTGTAATAAATGAGTAAAGATATGTATATAGATAACTATTTACACATGTTTACTAAATACAAGCCTTCTTACTATGCTATCTTATGCACTTCAATCGTATTCTACTCAAAAAGTATTCTAGTAAAACAAGAAAAATGGGTCGAAATTTCTTTCTTTTCTGCGAATCCTTTAGTGAACGCTAGAATCAAAAAATTAAGTGCTAAAAAAGCATCAAAAATAGAGCCTAGAGCGTTGATTATTATTATGTATGTCTTTATCCCATCGAACAGATCAAATCCTAACTCCATTTCTTTTTTTTGGTATCCAATCCGATTGGAATATCATAAAAATGATAGAAATTGAATCATTTATTTTAGATTCTACACAAAATCCCATAAGTCTAAGTAGCATTTCTCAATTCCTTTACATATCTGTTACAAATTCCAATTTGAATATCCAAGAAGTCTCTTTTTTACTCCGTTCAGATGCATTTGATACATTACATATGTGGATTTACTTACAAAATTTCATGTGATTCAGTAAACAGAATAGAAATTCCAGCATTGCTAGATCAATCCAGCTGATTTGATGAAGAATGGGTCAATAATGGAATTTTTTCGATAAATAGGAAATAAAAAATGCTCGGGGATGGAAATGGCGGAATGTCTACAATACCTGGTTTTAATCAGATACAATTTGAAGGATTTTGTAGATTCATTGATCAGGGCTTAACGGAAGAACTTTCTAAATTTCCAAAAATTGAAGATACAGATCAAGAAATTGAATTTCAATTATTTGTGGAAACATATCACTTGGTAGAACCTTTGATAAAAGAACGAGATGCTGTATATGAATTACTCACATATTCTTCTGAATTATATATATCCGCGGGATTAATTTGGAAAAGCAGTAGGGATATGCAAGAACAAACTATTTTTATTGGAAACATTCCTTTAATGAATTCCCTGGG